TTGTCGGAACAAAAATATTGCATGTATCAATATGGATGGAAATATTTAGTACATGAAATATCGATTTGCTAGATATATAAATAGATATATAAGATATAACTAATAAAACGGATCTTGTGTTCTGGAATTGGAATCAAAGAAAGATATTTAAAATGGCTCGTATGTTGTGACTTGGAATAAATGTTTCCCGGTAAAGGAAGGGAATAGTAATTTATTCATTCCTAATTTATTCCTATAGAACGTCTAGGAACAAGAAGATTAAATCGGATATATCGACAGATTCCCGCGTAGTCCAAAGAAAAAAAAGATCCAATTTCATCTCTATCGAATTTTAATATCAGAATAGTGGATATAATTATGATGCAATGGGTTAGGTCCACTTACTTTTTATTTTGTTGATTTCTAATCGATTTAATTGGAATAATGGAAAATAGGAAAGGAATAGTAATATTTGAAGATTTAACGAGACGACTTATCCTTACATTTATTATAATATTTAATATAATTTAATATAATATTTATTTAATATAATATTTATAATAATTATAAATTATATTTTATAATAATTATAAATTATATTATTTATTTAATAATTAATAATATATTTTTTATTTAATAATATATTTTATTTATTAAAATAGCAAATTTATAACCATACTATAATTAATTATAATGTTATAATTTTGATTATATATTAAAATATTAAATTATACGGTTTGTTACTTTTTTTTTATTACTTTATTACAAAGATCAACAATATCTTTATTCGCACTTCAAATATAAATACTACTGCCGGAGTTTTATGATTTATGAAAAAATCAAAGCCCCTTATCGGATTTGAACCGATGACTTACGCCTTACCATGGCGTTACTCTACCACTGAGTTAAAAGGGCTTGTTTGATCCAATTCCTGAATAAAGACACTATGAGTTTAGTATATATACTTATTATAATAGATGTACATAGATATATCTTATAATAAGTATAAGAGTTCATTCAGGAATGAAAAATTTTCTTTATCCAGTAAAAGTCAATTAAATAATTTAATATAATTTTTAAATAATTTAATATAGAGTATATAATATAGGTAAAATAAAACGGTTTATTGATATTGGATTTGATAAATATCAATACAATGAATTGTTTCAAGACTATCCTAATTGACATCATAACTAAATTCATTTGAGTGATACATGTATCCACTAATTTAACATAGATCCAAGATATTTCATTGAATCATTGATAAAGAGATTCGGATAAAGAGATTCGGATAAAGAGATTCGGCGTGGCCTTTGAACCAAACTTTTATCGAAAAAAATTGTATAGAAAGAATCGTGAAAGACGGAAAGATCCTTCGTATCGAGTCATACCATTCCATTATATTGACAATTTTAAAAAACTATTCATACTATGAACATAGTATGATGGCGGTCGTGCAAGTCTGCCCCCATCGTCTAGCGGTTCAGGACATCTCTCTTTCAAGGAGGCAGCGGGGATTCGACTTCCCCTGGGGGTAGGGTACTACGAAAGGAAGTTGATCGTGGATTATCAATAAGCCTGGAATTTATTCTTCCTGGGTCGATGCCCGAGCGGTTAATGGGGACGGACTGTAAATTCGTTGGCAATATGTCTACGCTGGTTCAAATCCAGCTCGGCCCAATAATTTGCCGATCCGCCATGAAATGATATAATATAACCCATTTGTTGCTCTCCAGAAATGCCCGATCCCCCAATCCCAATACGGAAGAAATCCATTTTATGATATATCTATACCACTATTTATTTACTCTCTTTTTACAAGAAATTCTGATCTTGCTAATGATCTAGATTCATATCAGGATCCGTAACTATAAAGTAAAGTTTAAGGAAAAGAGTAAATAAAAAAAAACTTTTTTGATTGAACGAGTGATTATCCAATTGATTTGGCAATAACGAAAGGATTACTAGTAATACCGGCTGCTCTCACTAAAGTACATATACATATGGGTATCGATATATCACACTCGCAGCTCTGTTACAACACGCCCTTTCTAATCGAAATTGAAAGGGTTAGAATGAAATCATAAAAATATGTATACTTTATTTTATTATGGTATTTACTTGGGATTGTAGTTCAATTGGTCAGAGCACCGCCCTGTCAAGGCGGAAGCTGCGGGTTCGAGCCCCGTCAGTCCCGACGAATCCAAATCCAATAAAAAACTATATCAATTCATCTCTCTATTTTTTGTGAAAAGAAGTCCAAATAACATAATTTAATTCCCAACAGTGATCCCTCTTCTTTTTTTCTTTTTCGTTTCACATTTATCATCAACCAAATGGGGAATTTCCATTTCTTCGACTAGTACCGATTCGATTGATGGGAGAGAGGCATATGTGGATTAGTACAATTATTATATTATTAGCATCAGATTCAGGATTCCACGGGATACCGTACTGTACTGGGTCTGGCTTTTTCAATTACTCCCGATCTGTGAAATATGAAATAGAGTAGAGTATTGTATGTTTCCCGGGAGTACATACATAAATGGAATTTGTACAATATAAAAAAAATTGAACATAGTTACTGTGTATAGAATAGTATAGAATACTTTTTTTTTAAGATTAAAATAAAAGTATATCCTTTTCGGGCCCTATTTTGTGTAACCTCAATTTCAAATTTTACTAATTTGAAATAATCTATCTCATTCAAATTTCGCATTGAGCTTTTGATATATGCGTCCCATTACTAATCCAATGAAAGAGGATATTCAAAAAATAAAGATCAAACAAGGATCACTTTTTTATTAGCGAGGTAATGAATTTTTTTTTTTATAAGGGTTTTTCCTTGAAAGAACAAACTTTTTAAATTTATATATAAATATATAAAAAAATAGTTAATTTGATGGAATATTCGATTTTTTTATACCGGAATTTGTACTCGTCTTTATCATACTTCTTTTGTTTTCCAAGAAGATTGGATCATTAAAAAAAGGAGTTTATAACTTAGCTCCTTCCTTTTTTTTCATTGAGCTTCTATTGTTTGTTGGGGTTTGTTTCGAACCAATGGTAAGTGGAAAGGCGGTTAGATGATACTTCATCAGATGATTGTACAAAGAGGGCGGTAGGTTATAGAAAAGAAAGAATGGAAAAGAATGATAAATAAATAAAGGAATTATTGATTGTATCGGGAATCAAATTTTGAGTTCAGTATGGATAAAAGATCATCCTATGTTATACTATTCAATTCTTGACGATGAATCGATTTGATAGCTCCGATATTGTTATTCATGATATTGATCCGATTCGATATCATCGAGATGTAATGCATCCCATTGAATTTACAGGCGAAAGATTTATTATCTCTATGGGATTAACTCCCGAGTTATTGCGAATTAAAGAAAAATTAAACAATGAGATTATGGAAGTAAATATTCTCGCATTTATTGCTACTGCACTGTTTATTCTAGTTCCTACTGCTTTTTTACTTATAATATACGTAAAAACAGTCAGCCAAGGTGATTAATTTGAATTAAACTTGATTTTTTATTTCTTATCAATAATTGCAGAGAAGAAAAGGATAAAAATTTCGCGTCTTAAATGAAATGGGCAGACTAGAATCAGTCGTATTCTATGAGATACAATAGTATGGTAGAAAGATTCAGATATTTCTTTCTACCATACTATCTAGTATTGTTATTGTAGTGTATAAAGTTGTATTGTAATGCGGGTTAATTTAATATAGATTAATATAGATCAATCTACAATAGTATCGTCATATTCCTTTTCTATATATATAGAAATCGATTTAATTACGTATATATAATATATATATAGTGATAATGTATATTCTATAGTATCCCAATTCTATTTCTTTGCTTTATCTATTTGTATTTAATTTGTGTTGATTTCAATTAAATTAATTTGAAATAATCGAAAGCTACTTTTACGATTAGAATTCCTAGATTTCTGATTATTTTCAATATGAATCCCGATCGAAAGAATCAATGACTTCTTCGATGGGTATAATAAAATAATCTTTTAGTTAGCATTCCCGACGAAGAAGTCATTGATTGAGGAGTTGACAAATGATCCATGGGAACTTCTTCGGATTTCGAAAAGGATTAGTAAAACTCGTCGACTTTTAACGTTTGAACCATGATATGGGTTCAATAAAACAAGCAAAACATAAATAAAATTTCTAAAATAGTAAAACTAAAACAAGCGGCGCAATATGTGACTCGCCCAAGACAATATTTTAGGATGTGCAGTATCTCGTTGGACAACTACTATGTTGTTTCCCAATGTGTATCCACGTAATGGAATAACCGAATTTTTTTCTCTTTGATCTTTGAACAGTAAAGAGGTAAACAAAATAAAAAAAAAAAAAGTTACGTTCTTCCTCATGGTCCATATCTAACTTTGGTAAGAGTCAGTTCATCGAAATAGAAAATTTATGAAGAATTCAGTTGGAATAAATTTCCTACCATTTGTATTCCTTTTACTTTTTTTACTTTCAAAATACGAACACGGAAATAATTGAAATATTTCTTTGATTGAAAGAGTATTCTTCATATATATTTATTATTCATAGAATACATTACTCAACTAAAATCCAAGAGAATTTCGAAATGAAGATATTTTTCATTTCTATTTCAATTTAAAAATAAAATTTTAAATTGAAATAGTGAAATTTTAAATAAAAAAAAACTTTGCCGAACGATCTATAAAAAAAAGTGATACTGTTTAGTTCCTAAACTCAATTAGTAGTACTTCTAGAGTCCACTCCTTCCCCATACTACTAGTGAAAGGGAAAACGTAAAGACTACCATTAAAGCAGCCCAAGCGAGATTTACTATATCCATGTGAATTATGTCCTCTATCTCTATGAAGGAATTATTCAATTATTGTTCACTAATAAATAATAGGGGAATTACTGGCGCAGAGTCAAAAAGTTATTCTGACCCAACACCGTTGATGAAACAATCCAATAAATCCAATTATAACAAGTTCTTATACGATTT